GCCAATTAGTTAATCATAGACATATTTTAGTTAATGGTTCTATAGTGGATATACCAAGTTATCGTTGCAAACCCCGAGATATTATTACAGCAAAGGATGAAAAAAAATCGAGAGCACTGATTCAAAATTATCTTGATTCATCCCCCCCTCAGGAATTGCCAAAACATTTGACTCTTCAGCCATTGCAATATAAAGGATTAGTCAATCAAATAATAGATAGTAAATGGGTCAGTTTGAAAATAAATGAATTGCTCGTTGTAGAATATTATTCTCGTCAGACTTAAACCTAACTAAAAAACAAGGGTTCGGACAATTTTGTCCTCCCCTTCGCCGAAGTCTACGTAAAGAGACCGAAGGAAAGTAAGGTTTTGATCCGGAAATTTTTCTATCATTCATGTATCATTGATCGGTAGGGGGATTTTCATCTCTTGTCCATTCTTTCCAGTCTTTTCGTTTCCGTACCACAAAAATTGGAAATAGAGAATCTATATCCAAGAAAGGTCTAACCGTTGGAATAATAGTATCCATTGTTATTTGATTTGATACATTGTGGTCAGTAACATTGTTGAATTAGTACGGAAAGAGAGGGATTCGAACCCTCGGTAAACAAAAGCCTACATAGCAGTTCCAGTGCTACGCCTTCAACCACTCGGCCATCTCTCCTACAGAATGATTATGGCCCAGAAACGGAGTTAATAGTGAGTCATTCATATTCAATTTTTTTTTGATAGGCACGTCCAACCAATTCTAACTATAAAAATCATTTTTTTTTTAACTATGTTTAATGGATACTTTTAGCTCATGATTCTATTTAGTTTTTTAAACTATGATTCCATTTTTTATAAAAATTCGACTTTTACAGTTTTCGATTTTTCACCAACAACTGCTTATCCCATACATAGATCTAGTCAAAATTTATGAATCATAGAATAATTATTCGATTCTTTTTGCTCTTTGGATCATAATTCAATCAAAAAACTTCTAGAATTACCCCAATCTGTAAGATAAATAAAATTCTTTTATTCTTCAACTTCGCTGAAATCAGAATAGTTCTCTTCATTCTGATCCTACTACATTTGGATGAAATTTAACCGGATTGAAATATTTCTTATGTTTTATTGATTCCTGTGAAATCAAAAAGAAACAATTTGAATATCGAGTAGGATTTTTTAATGAATCCGTTTTTATGTTATTTCGTACTATGCAATTCCTTTGTTTGTGGGATCATTTTCTCACGAGAGGTAATTAAAAGAAATTATAGAATGGGGTTGTTACCGATGCCTAGATCTGGGATAAATGGAAATTTTATCGATAAGACCTTTTCAATTGTAGCCAATATCTTATTACGAATAATTCCGACAACTTCCGGGGAAAAAGAGGCATTCACCTATTACAGAGATGGTGCGATTTGATTTTTTTTTTCGATTTTCTTTACCGCTCTCCGTCTTAGTAGAAAGACACATTATTCGGGATAGAAAGAAAACAATAATTGAAATAAATCTACGCTTCTTGGAGGTGCAATTTTAAAATAAAAAAATCCCTTCTGTCGTGTATCCCCGATTAATGTAACCTCAGATGCTTTAATTGTCGATTCTAGTATTGAGCGAAAGGTGTAACCTATGGATTAAGTCAACCCTACTCCACTAGTAAAAATATCCACTAGTAAAAATAGGTAGCAGAGGGGAAGAAGCACTACACCTAGGAATCAACAACACGAAAACTTTGTTATAAATTATCCCTTTTCCTTATCGGGATCGGAACTTAGAAAAATGGTTGGGACAACAAACATCCATCTCGTTTGTATTTTGGATACCTGTATAACCATCGAAGACTGTTGAAGTGACTAATTCCTGGAAATTTAGAGGCGTTGAGGACAAAGAAATTGTTAGAGTTACCATTTTTATCTAGTAACAACATGCTTGATGTTAAGAAAAGATCTTTTACAGGAAGGTTGGCTAGAGATTTTTTGTAAAAACGCTAGTCCCATCAGTTCATAATGAGAGTATTTCAATCTTTTTTGATTTCATGTATTATTCTCATCTCATTATGCGCATCACATAAAGGGGGAGCCGTATGAGATGAGAATCTCACGTACGGTTCTGGAACGGAGATTCTTTGAATGGAATAACGAACGACCGTAACGGATGTCGGCTCAATCCGAAGGAAATTATGCGGAAGCTCTACAGAATTATTATGAAGCTATGCGACTAGAAATCGATCCCTATGATCGAAGTTATATACTCTATAACATAGGTCTTATCCACACAAGGAACGGAGAACATACGAAAGCTTTGGAATATTATTTTCGGGCACTAGAACGAAACCCGTTCTTACCACAAGCTTTTAATAATATGGCTGTGATCTGTCATTACGTGCGACTATCTCCACTATAGAAAGAAAAAAAAAAAGAGCAAATTCGCTAATAAATACTAAAAAAAATAGGCTTTCTACATATGTATTGTCCAAACTAACGATTTGTATCAGCTGTAGCAAAGAAAGA